CTTGATGAACCAGCGTTTATATATAGATGTAGGAGGATTTGTTTGGGAAGCAATGAGCCCCTTTGACATCTCTTCATCTGCAAAGAATTCTCGACGTGAAAACACAGAGACAGAGGGCTGATCTTTGAATAGGTAAAAGGATGGATCCGCAGGGTCCCAAATGAATTGGCTTGTTCGAAAAAAGCCTTGTTCTTTGGAAGATCTATCTCGTGTCTGGTACTGCATGGTTCCACTCTGCAAGAACTCCGAATCATTCTCTTGAAGCTCATCCTCTTTATGATAAATGATCCATTTGCCCCGAAATGACCCAGTCCAATAGGGAAATCCCAATTCAGTGGGCCTTTCGATACAATCAAATCGCCATATTCTAGGAGCCCAAACTATGTGATTGAATAAATCCTCCTCTATCTGTTGCGGATCGAGGGCCCCTTCCCCTTCTTCAAACTCCGATTCGTATTTTTCATATAGAAATCTCTGATCAACGATAGAACAAGATCCATTTTGCATCATATCTAACTGATTCCTTGGTTCGGACCGAAGAAGTAATGTCACTCGATTATTATCAAACTGACTGCAAGATTTTTCTGTCCGTGAGGATCCCGCCAGAGCCAGAGCGCCTTCTACTTCTAATAGTAATAAGAGTAATAGGCCATGAACTAGATCAGAATCGTTCTCGACGAATCCATAAGAAGTGATCCAATTTTTTTCATCGTGTCTGGATGAAGACCAAAGATCTTGAGCGACCGATCCGGCAGAACAACTCAAAAGATAAAGAAGTATCGTTAATTTCTTCATGCTCGTTCCAAGTTCGAAGTACCATTTGTACAAATAAGAATCCCCTCCCTTACATGATTTCTTCTTCATATAGATAGATATAGGATCTATGGGGCAATTACTTAGAAGTACATTTTGTGTAACAGCCCTTCCTATCTGATAGAAAAGGATCCCATGATCCTGAACCGATCTTATCTGGGATCGAAAATCCCAAGTTTTTCTATGAAGAGCTGATCTAATTGTATTAGTTTCTATAATGGATTTCTTCTGTGTAATACTAATTGATAGGGCCTCATTGATAAGTGCTACAAGATCTCGCGCATTGGAACCCATGGTTATGGACCCGAATCCGTTAGTATGGAACATCTTCTTTTCCAAGTGAAATCCTCTAGTATATGAAAGAATGAAAAAGTGCTTTCGTTGTTGTGGAAGAAGAAGCCTTCGTATCTTAATGCATGTATTGAATTTCTTTGGAGCTATTAGAGCGGGATCCACTTTTTGGGGAATATGAGTCGAAGCAATAACAAGAATCTTTCCAGTGGAACATCTTTCACAATCCCTGGAGAGATAGTTCTCTAATAGATCGAGGGATAAGTAATTCGACTCATTCACATGCAGATCATGAATGTTTGGAATCCATATTATGCAAGGAGACATTGCTTTTGCTAATTCGAATTGAAGGGTGATATCAAATCGGTCTATTTTCGTCGTCATATACATAGTTAGCACATTCGTCATAGTTAGCAGCTCCGTATCAATATCAAGGTCATCATTACTATCATCAATATCGTCACTATCATCAATATCGATATCATCAATAGGATAACCTTTAGGCTTGTCATCCAGGAACTTGTTCGGAAATACCGTAATGAAAGGAACATAGGAGTTTGTCGCTAGGTATTTGACCAAACAGGATCGTCCAGTTCCTATAGAACCTATCACTAAAATACCTCTAGAAGGGGATAGGGCTAAGCGGAGCGAAAAGGGTTTTCCATGAGGAGATGGGGAATGAAAAATATTAGCCCCACACAAGGTTTGTGAATAAGTGATTGTATGATAATGAGCAAGGAATATCCGTCTTTCTGCTAAACAGGATCTATTGAACTCATAATTCATTAGATCCTTTTGATGAATGTCAACTAAGTATCGTAAGGAAATTGATCCCGGTTGTTCAATCATTTGATAACCAGAGTCATTCTTTGATAAATGATCACTATGAGTCAGACTCAATAGAATTTGATCAATCCTTTTTTCTGTCGTTAAGGTGGAGAACTGAACCAAGAATTCTCTTTCTTCATCATCAATCGAATCACTGTTCGCGACCCAGAATTCTATTTTATCATCAATCCAATCACCATTCACGTTTTTTCTTTTTCTTATCAATGAATAGATCTCTTTACTTGTACGACTTAGATGTCTCGTATTTCTCGAAAAAATGATTCGATTGATGGGATTTGGTATGATACTTACAAGATCGATGAGATTGATCTTCCAATATTTCTTCTTAGAACGTATTGATTTGACCCCATAAGCGGGACCACCACCCAATAGCATGTTGCCACCAGAAGCAGAACCCCGTATTTCTTCCAGAGAATCTCCTAATTGTTCCAGAACAACTAGAAAGAGATTCTTTAACCAGAAAGGATTCAGTTCAGATGTAGGATACCTATCCAGAAGTTTTCGAAATTCCATCATGTATGATGGAATCATCAAAGATTTGATCTTT